TCCTAGACGCTGTAGAGAATTGAGAATTTTCATGTCTTTCAATTCTCGTACTCGTAATTGGAAAGTTACGGAAGGAGATCCATCATTTTGCAAGGAAAACAACATAAAAAACTCTGGACAATTTCGAAATCAGACCAAGCGTCTTAATACATATGCAAAAAAATTCATTATTGGCCCACCATTGATTACAAGATTTTGCTTTTATGAATCGCTATTGCTTTGATACGAATAATGGCAGTCGTTTCAGTATGTTAAGGATACAGATGTATCCACAATTCATTTAGAGTTACTTAATAGCCTATTTCTTATACTATATCTCTCTCCCGTGAAATTCTCGAGCCGAAAGATGGATGCATATGCTGTGTTTCATTTTGCTAAATGATATCAATTAAATGGTGTATCAATTCTATAAATTGGATATAGCAATAAATAAATCAGCAAAATTCTTTTATTTTAGATAGAAGAAACATTTCTTCTATCTAAAATAAAAGAATGTACCCTTCTATCCAAATCCAATTTGCATCGATAAAATAAATCCAAATTCTAGATTCTAGCAGTAGATGAATAATTGCAAATTTTTGTGTGTACGAGATTCGAATAACTTCAAAATAACTGACATAATTTTTTATTTTTCCTGATCAGAAAAATACATGAAAAAGAAAGGAGGTAGAAAAATTTTTTGATTTATGGTTAAAGAAGAAAAACAAGAAAACAAGGGTTCTGTTGAATTTCAAGTATTCAGTTTCACCAATAAGATACGGAGACTTGCTTCACATTTGGAATTACACAAAAAAGATTTTTCATCGGAAAGAGGTCTACGAAGACTTTTGGGAAAACGTCAACGTTTGCTGGCTTATTTGGCAAAGAAAAATAGAGTACGTTATAAGAAATTAATAAGTCAGTTGGATATTCGGGAGAAGTAATTTAATCGTTCTAATTTTTTTCTTATTTTATTAGTAGTCTTATAGTAGTCTTAGATTTTGCATTTTGATGAGCCTCGTTTTGAGGAATTCATGGAATAATGAATTAAGGAAGAAAAAAGAATATGAACAAGGATACATAACATAAAAAAAAGAATAGATAAGACGATATTCGCCCTCCCCCCACATATTTAATTTCTTCTCCTATACAAAAACCAGCAAGACCCACTCCATTGATAATTCCATCAATAACACCTTTATCAAAAAAATGCGTTAGTTCAGCAAATCTTCTTATACCCAGAATAAAGAACTTAGTATAGAAAACATCTATATAACCGCGATTATATGACCAGCTGTATACCTTTTTTTTTACTTGATCCAAAAAGTTCTTTTTTAGATTCCCTTTTACAAGGGAATTTTTTAAATTCAAATTCTGAAAAAAAGAATAAGCGGATCCATAGCATATATATGCTATGAATAGACCAAAAATAGCTAAACTTACAGAAGAAATAGCATTAGTGAGAAATTCATATGAATTTATGGAAGAATTAGAACTTTCCTGGAAAAAGCTTATCGAAGGGGCTAGCCACTTTGATAATATGGTTAACTCTGATGTTCCGTTATCCATTACTCCATTATCAAAATGGATTCCTATGGATCCAATGAACAAAGTAAAAAGCAGTAATATAAGAAGAGGAAATAGCATAGTATTTCCAGTTTCGCGAGGATAGACAAAAGTTTTTTTAGCTCCAAAGGAAGTACTAAAAAATCCTATCCTATTTCTTGTATTACCAGGAATTTGGGGTATATTTTGTGAAAAAAAAGAAACTCCATTGTTCATTGTTGATAAAACAAAATCTCTATTGACTCCTTTGGGTATGCTTTTTCCCCATAAGGATATTGAATACAACGAACCTTCTTTAGTACTACTGTAATTTTGAAAATGAACACGCAAATACCCATCAAAAGTAAGTAAATATATTCGAAACATATAAAATGCAGTTAATCCTGCAGTAAAAGAAGCTATTATTCCAAAAAAAGGTGAATACAACCAACTATTACTAAGGATTTCATCTTTGGACCAGAAGCAAGCAAGAGGTGGAATACCACAAAGAGAAAGTGTACCCAATAAAAAAGTCGTTCTTGTAATAGGAACATATTTTTTTAAACCACCCATAAGAACCATATTCTGGCTTTTATCTGGTGAATATCCAACAAGAGGTTCCATTGAATGAATAACGGATCCGGATCCCAAGAACAATAAGGCTTTCGAATAAGCATGAGTGATCAAATGGAATAAAGCTGCTTGATAAGAACCTATACCTAGAGCTAACATCATATAACCCAATTGAGACATTGTAGAATAGGCTAAGCTTCTTTTAATATCTCTCTGAGCAAGAGCTAAAGTCGCTCCTAAGAAAAGTGTTATTGTACCTACTAAGGAAATGAAACTCATTATCAAAGGTAGGGATATGAAAAGAGGAAGAAGTCGAGCTAGAAGAAAAATCCCCGCAGCAACCATAGTTGCTGCGTGTATAAGAGCCGAAATGGGAGTGGGTCCTTCCATAGCATCAGGTAACCATACGTGAAGAGGGAATTGTGCAGATTTTGCAACTGCACCAAGAAATAATAAAAAAGCACACAAAGTAGTAAGTAATGAATTAATCCCATTATTAGGAATCCAGTTATTAGCTATTTTGAACAAATCCCGAAACTCTAAACTACCTGTTATCCAAAAAAAACCTAAAATTCCTAATAACAAACCAAAATCCCCTACACGATTAGTTACAAAAGCTTTTTGACAAGCACTCGCTGCAATTGGGCGTGTAAACCAAAAGCCTATTAATAAATAGGAACACATTCCCACAAGTTCCCAAAAAAAATAAATTTGTATCAAATTGGAACTAGTAACCAATCCCAACATGGAAGTATTAAAAAAACTTATATAAATGAAAAATCTCAAATATCCCTCATCGTGAGACATATAATCGTCACTATAAATAAGAACCAAGATTCCCACAGTAGTAATTAGTATTAACATAATAGAAGTAAGGGGGTCGATCAAGTATCCAAATTCTAAGGAAAAATCATTATTGATGGTCCAAGACCATAGATATTGATAGATAGAACTCCCTTTTATTTGTTGAATAGACAGGTGAACTGAGAATACCAGAGCTATACTTAAGAGTAAAACACTAGGAAAAGCCCATATGCGACGAAGATTTTTTGTTGCTGTCGGAATAAGAAAAAGCCCAAACCCCATTGACATAATAACTGGAAGTGGGAGAAGAGGGATTACCCAGGCATATTGATATGTATGTTCCATAAGAAAAGAAATAGCAATTTTTAGTTGAAATTTATAGTTCTTTTTTTCTATAAAATTGTTTCCGATTCACCAAACTTATTCTTATTTCTTTCTGAAGGAATTAAAAAAACAAAATAAGAATAAGAAAAAATACTGGAATTCTTTTTTTTTTCAAAATTTGTCTCATTGAAATATTCAAAAATTCGGAATGGGTTTAGTTGCTTAAATTCAAAAACTTAATCAAAGAATTTCGTTATTTAGTTATTAGATAAAAAAAGATATTTATTAAAATACAAAAAAAGATTGAATCAGTTTACTTTCTATTCCTATTCTTTTTTTTATTTCTTTCTGTTAATTATTTCTTTCTGTTAAAATGAAATAGCTCTCTTATTTCGTAACTGATTGATTGAATTTCAACTATATTTGAATTTTCTATTTATCGGAAATTCTCGAATATTTTTTACTTCATATAAAATGGAAATCCTAATGACTAGAATTATCTAAGTTTTAGAATGTCTTGTTTAATAGACTAATTCTTTTTTTATTTTGACTGGAATTCCATTCTTGAATATCTTCTCAACTTAATTAAGTATTTGAATTTTACCTTCGTTTTATCTCCCCATATTATATGGGGGCTTATCCCCCATACCTTAGATTTATATATGGAGTATATTTGATATATAAATTGATTTAAATAGAAAACCTTTGTTTATAATATATCTTTGTATATATTGTATATTATTAAAACAAAGTCTAAAATATATATGAAAAATACGCGAAAAACTCTTTTCTTATCCACATTAGACAAAATGAAGTAAAAAATAATTTCAAATTTCATTATCTTTCAGTATCTAAGTATAAATACTAAGAAAAAACAGAAAGAAGGATTGATTTGCGGCAATAGATGTCTTTCACATACAACTAAAAAAAACTAATTCCCCTTTTGAATGGCAGTTCCAAAAAAACGTACTTCGATGTCAAAAAAGCGTATTCGTAAAAATATTTGGAAGAAAAAAACTTATTTTTCCATAGTACAATCTTATTTCTTAGCAAAATCAAGATCATTTCTGAGCGGTAACGAGCATCCAAAACCAAAAGGTTTTTCTGGGTAACAAACAAATAATCAGGTTTTGGAATAATCTGAATTGAACTATCTCAAAGAAATTCCAATTATTTAATATGAATGAATAATTTGGATTAATTAATGAATGTACTTTTATGTGTCGAATTCCTGGGTACAATATTCTTAGAACTAATCCCTCTGTTATTCTGTTATATAGAACAAAAGTTTTGGTATATTGTGTCCTCAGTATTCTTTTTTCCTATCAAAGAACTTTTGATAATGGAATCCTCATAAAAAAATAGGAGGATTCTATTATCAAAAGTAGAGTACTCTTGCAATAGGATTTAGAATTTCTACCGATCTTATCCAAAATTCACAGGTTTAGGACTGGTAAATCATATTAATAAGAGCGTAAAGGCTTTGACTCAAGAAACTTTTCAAAATACAAAACTCTTTGTATTTAAAGATGAAATTCTAATAATTTTCCTAAATTCTATGGATTCTCCCAATCTCGACGATTCGCGAGAAAATAACTATTATTCTTTTAAGTTAACTATTATTTCAAGTTAGCCGCCATGGTGAAATTGGTAGACACGCTGCTCTTAGGAAGCAGTGCTCAAGCATCTCGGTTCGAGTCCGAGTGGCGGCATTCTCGAAAAAGAATACAATAGATTAGAAAATGGATTCAATTCGAAATTTCCAATTTTGTAATGGGACCTTCTCCTTATGCTATTTGCAACTTTAGAACATATACTAACTCATATCTCTTTCTCAACAATTTCCATTGTGATTACGATTCATTTGATAACCTTATTAGTTCGTGAACTTAGGGGATTACGTGATTCGTCAGAAAAAGGAATGATAGCTACTTTTTTCTCTATAACAGGATTCTTAGTTTCTCGTTGGGTTTCTTCGGGGCATTTTCCATTAAGTAATTTATATGAGTCATTGATCTTCCTTTCATGGGCTCTGTATATTCTTCATACTATTCCTAAGATACAGAACTCTAAAAATGATTTAAGCGCAATAACTACGCCAAGTACTATTTTAACGCAAGGCTTTGCCACGTCAGGTCTTTTAACTGAAATGCATCAATCTACAATACTAGTACCTGCTCTCCAATCTCAGTGGTTAATGATGCATGTCAGTATGATGTTACTAAGCTATGCAACTCTTTTGTGCGGATCCTTATTATCCGCCGCTCTTCTAATCATTAGATTTCGAAAGAATTTCGATTTCTTTTCTAAAAAGAAAAAAAGAAAATTACTTAAAACATTTTTATTTAGTGAGATTGAATATTTCTATGCAAAAGGAAGTGCCTTAAAAAACACCTCTTTTCCTTCATTTCCAAATTATTACAAATATCAATTAACCGAGCGTTTGGATTCTTGGAGTTATCGTGTTATTAGTCTAGGGTTTACCCTTTTAACCATAGGTATTCTTTGTGGAGCAGTATGGGCTAATGAGGCGTGGGGATCCTATTGGAATTGGGATCCTAAGGAAACTTGGGCATTTATTACCTGGACCATATTTGCAATTTATTTACATAGTAGAACAAATCCAAGTTGGAAGGGTACGAATTCTGCATTTGTAGCTTCGATAGGATTTCTTATAATTTGGATCTGCTATTTTGGTATCAATCTTTTAGGAATAGGTTTACATAGTTATGGTTCATTTACATTACCATCTAAATGATTACATAACATAAAACATTCATAAAATGAAGGTTTTTTCCCATTTTTTTGGATTTGAGAACCCCTTTGAACGTCTTTTCAAAGGGGTTCCCAAAAAATCGAAATAGATCTAATTAGACTTTTTTACTTTTTTCGGAATTTTTCCATTATGAAATATAGAGCAGACTTGTTAAAAAAAGAAAATCCTATTTAGGATAATAATTGGATAAGAGAGCCTCTACCCTGTCAACGGATAGCGAGAGAACAAAATCTGGATAAATACCAATTCCTATTACTGGTAAAAAGATACAGATTAAAAGAAAGAGTTCTCGTGGTCCAGAATCCACAAAATTTGCGTTTGGAACATGAAATAACTTGTATCCATAGAACATCTGGCGTAACATAGATAATAAATAAATAGGGGTTAATATCATTCCAATTGCCATTACAAAAGTAATTAGCATTTTTGGCATTAACATAAATTTTGGACTAGTAATTAGTCCAAAAAATACTACTAATTCTGCAACAAAACCGCTCATTCCTGGTAAGGCAAGAGAAGCCATTGAAAAGCTACTAAACATAGTAAACATTTTTGGCATTGGTATAGATATCCCTCCCAGTTCTTCTAGATAAACAAGACGCATTCTATCACAAGCCGTTCCTGCCAAGAAAAATAGTGTAGCACCAATAAATCCATGGGATAATATTTGTAAAATAGCTCCATTTAGTCCAATGTTGGTTATGGAACCAATTCCTATAATTATGAAACCCATGTGAGATACGGAGGAGTAGGCTATTCTTTTTTTGAAATTTCGTTGACCAAGAGAAGTTGAAGCTGCATAGATTATTTGCACCGCTCCTATTATTACCAACCAGGGGGAGAATAGATAATGAGCATGAGGTAACAATTCCATATTGATCCGAATCAATCCATATGCTCCCATCTTTAATAAGATTCCCGCTAAAAGCATACATGTACTGTAATGTGCTTCCCCGTGGGTATCTGGTAACCACGTATGTAGAGGTATAATCGGCAATTTGACAGCATAAGCAATAAGGAAGCCAAAATAAAGTAGTATTTCCAATGTTGCAGGGTATGATTGATTAATCAATCGTTCCAAGTCTAATATTGGTTCGTTGGAACCATATAAGCCCATACCCAGAACTCCGATTAAGAAAAAAATGGAACCGCCTGCAGTATACAAAATAAACTTGGTAGCTGAATATAGACGCCTTTTCCCCCCCCACATGGATAAAAGTAAGTAAACAGGAATTAATTCTAACTCCCACATGATAAAAAAAAGTAAAAGGTCTCGTGAAGAAAATAATCCTATTTGACCGCTATACATTGCTAGCATCAGGAAATAGAATAATCGCGAATTCCGGGTAATTGGCCAAGCCGCTAAAGTAGCTAAAGTAGTGATAAATCCTGTCAATAAAATAGATCCTAATGAAAGTCCATCGATTCCCAATCTCCAGTGGAAATCAAAAACATCTATCCATTTAGAATCCTCCCTTAATTGGATTAAGGGATCCTCTAATTGGAAATGATAACAGAATGCATAAGTCATTAGAAGGAATTCTAATAAACAAATAGATATAGTATACCACCTAACAATTTTGTTTCCTTTATGGGGTAAAAAGAAAATTAATGAACCTGCAAATATCGGCAAAACAACAAGTATTGTTAACCAAGGAAAATAACTCATGATAAAGTAATAAAGACAAGATACGTTTTGACCAGAAAAGCCCATGCTCGATTATATTGAGCACAGGCTTCTTCGGTAAAGAGGAATCAGACGATTCAAGTGGAGTTTTTTGTAACGTATCAATAAGATAGAGCCATGCTGCGGGTTGTTTCAGGCCCTAAATAAACGCGGACACTTAAAAAATCTGTTGGGCAGGCGGATTCGCATCTCTTACAACCCACACAATCTTCGGTTCTCGGCGCAGAAGCAATTTGCTTGGCTTTACATCCATCCCAAGGTATCATTTCTAATACATCTGTTGGACAAGCTCGTACACATTGAGTGCATCCTATACATGTATCATAAATTTTTACAGAATGTGACATTGGATCTAGAAATTTTCCTTTTCAACATAATAATTTTCGATCTGGTAAAAATGAAATTAGTACTATATAAGTTATATGTATTGTAGACACCAGACGAAGCAATGGTTTATCCAAACTTTAATAAATAATGCAATATATTTCTTAATCTGTTTGTGAGAAAGCGTGAAAAGAGCCAAGAGACTTGAATTTAAGGCTTCAACAGTCATAATTATACGAATTCTACATACTAATTCGAATTAGCCATTGGCTATTATCTTTGCAATATAAATTATTGCAATTTGAATATTGCAATATCAATGAATTGCAAAAATGCAAAATTTAATAACTAAAAAAGAATACTCTGAAATAACCTACTTCAAAAATAGGTATTCTCAAATAAAAAAAAAGAAAAGAAGACTCGAATTTTATTAATCTTAATGTTCCTTATTATTATATATGCGCCTTTGTTTAGAGAATTCTATGCCTAATTATTCAAAAAATTCGATTGATTGATACGAGTTGATTTCCTGTTACGATGGATGGAAGAAAGAATGGATAGTCCAATAGCTGCTTCAGCCGCCGCCAGGGCTATAACAAAAATTGCGAAAATGTCTCCTTTTAATTGGCGACTATCAAATAGAGCAGAAAATGTTACGAGATTTAGATTAATTGAATTCAGTATAAGTTCAAGACATATTAGAGCTCTAACCATGTTTCGGCTTGTAATCAATCCATAGATACCAATCGAAAATAAATAGACACTCAAAAAAAGTACATGCTCAAACATCATTAACTAACTCCTTATCCATCTCGATTCATTTCAATATGAGCACAAGAATTGAACCGATTCAATTAATTAGAATAGAACGCAACAAAAGAGAAAAAAAAAGTATTTGTTGTGTTGACAGTAGATGGATTTTACTAAATAAAAATTGTTTGTTTTATTCTTTAGTTATTTTTTTAGATTTGAAATTCTAAGAATTTATTATTGTCGAGCCATAGTAATTGCACCTATTAAAGAAACTAGAAGAATTAGGGAAATGAGTTCAAACGGAAGATAAAAATCGGTTGCTAAATGAATCCCAATTTGTTGAACGTTATTTATGAGACCCTGTTCTACTATTTGGTTTGATCTTGTAGTCCAAAGAATTCCATACCATGACGTATCTGAGATAGTAGTCATTAGTGAAAAAGGAATAGTTATAGAAACGAGTGAAGTAAACCCATCTCCAATAGTCCAATAATTCTTATCTTTAGACCACTCTGAGCCATTTACAAACATTACAGCAAATATGATCAAGACATTTATGGCTCCCACATAAATAAGAAGTTGTGCGACAGCTACAAAGTAGGAATTCAATAAAAAATAGAACAAGGATATACAAACAAGAACTAATCCCAGCGAAAAGGCAGAATAAATTGGGTTGGTAAGTAATACTACTCCTAGACCCCCTAGTAGAAGAACAAATCCCCCAAATAGCACAAGAATCTCATGTATTGGTCCAGGTAAATCCATTATGAATAAGAAGAAATTAATAGTATAAAATTTTTCATGAACTGACTAAAACTAAAAGATTCAAGGAAAGAAAAAGGGATTAGGATATTTTTATATAAATTGTATAGTTAGAAATCACATCACGAAAATCTACTCTCATTTTAAATCATGAATAATTTGTAATAAGCAGTAGTTATTCATTTTTCTTTATAGTTAGTAAAAAACTATTGGATTTTTTGTTAGAAAAATCCTAGTACCTAGTAATCAGTAATCGTTCTTGAATTCCAAGATTTTTCTTCGTCTATTTTACTTTGAGGCGAATTCCTAATTGTTTGAATTGTGTAATCTCCCATTATGGAGACTGGTAATCGACTCAAAGCAATTTGATTGTAATTCAATTCATGACGATCATAAGTAGAAAGTTCATATTCTTCAGTCATTGATAAACAGTTTGTCGGACAATATTCAACACAGTTACCACAAAATATACAAACTCCGAAATCAATGCTATAATTAAGCAATTGTTTCTTTTTAATATCCTTTTCAAATCTCCAATCCACAAGGGGTAGATCTATTGGGCATACACGAACACATACTTCACAAGCAATACATTTATCAAATTCAAAGTGTATTCGCCCGCGGAAACGCTCTGATGTAATTGATTTTTCATAAGGGTAGTGAATCGTTATAGGTAAACGATTTGTGTGGGATAAGGTAATTATGAAACCTTGACCAATGTATCTTGCGGCACGTATTGTTTGTTGACCATAACTAATGAACCCAGTTATCATAGGGAACATATTCTAAATATCTATGAAAAAAGGTATGTTTCTTTCTCTTGTTTGAGAGAACTTTTGTGTTCAAGATATTCTTACTGTTATTGTATTATCTTATTTATAGTGAAATTATCTTATTTATAGTGAAACTAGTTGGGAAGAAGTTGTTAATAAGAGATTGCCCAGAGAAATAGGTAAAAGAAATTTCCATCCAAGATTTAATAACTGATCCATTCTCATCCGGGGTAAAGTCCATCTTATTGTGATAGAAATGAAGAGAAATAAAAAAGCTTTAGTTAATGTAATAAGGATACCCATTATCATTTCTAAAATTCCCACAATTTTATTCATTTGGAAAAATTCAAAAAAGGATATATAGGGAATAGAAAAATTCCACCCGCCTAAGTAGAGAACAGTTACAAATAAGGAGGAAACTAATAAATTTAGGTAAGAAGCAAGATAAAATAAACCATATTTAATACCGGAATATTCGGTTTGATAACCCGCTACTAATTCTTCCTCTGCTTCTGGTAAATCAAAGGGTAATCTTTCACATTCTGCCAAAGAAGAAATTAGAAAAACTAGAAAACCTATAGGCTGACGCCAAAGATTCCATCCAAAAAAACCATATTTTGATTGTGCTTCAACTATATCAACCGTACTTGAACTGTTAGATAATCATAGTCGATGATAACATCACAGTTCCCACCGCTATTCCAAAACCGTACATGAAACCTTAGCTTCATACGGCTCCTCTATGATCAGAAAAAAGGATTATTTCTTTTCGATCTTATCCCCCGAGCGTAGATAGAATTAGGTAAGATAAAATTGATTGGAAAGTCCTAAATTAGACCAAAGCAATTCCGTCTGCTAAAATAATAAAAAAGCGCTTCCGAATTGATCTTATCCTTTATATAAAAAAATGACAGTTTTTTCTTGTTCAGTAATAACTTAATATTGGAATAAAACACTCGTTATAGCAATTAATAAATCAAAAGAATTGGATATTAGTTCATGACGAATTCAATTCTGTATGAATATAGATAAAAGAAAGAATAAATAAGGATCTTTTTTTGTATTGCATTCCATATCTTTTGTCCTATTCTTCTTTCCCGGGGAAGGGGATACTTAAAAAGAAAAAAAAATAAATAAAGGGTTAATTCGTTCTTGATAGCTATTTCCTTAACAAGTGAATGGGAATATACTCTGGATCGGAATCCGAAGAAAGTACTACTTGATCATTTCCACCAATTTCAAGTCCTTATTATGATTCCTTTTATGAGGAAAAATGTCTAATGATTTAGATTCTCTCATTACTAATCCTTTATGTACTTTAGTGTTCCTAATCCCTCACTAACTTTTTATGGGTTCTTTTATATGGTTATAAGTTCTAGTAATAACTAAAAATATTCTAGTAATGGAATTCCATATCGCGAATCCTTTATTCTTGCCCGCTTCAAGATATGATGACTAATCAAACAATCTCAATCTTGGGGTAAAGAGTTTACACTGCTTATGTTTACTTCAACTTTTTCTTGTACGTAGGAAATGAGATTTTTTATTTTTACTACAAATTAATAAGCTGTTTTGTTTCACTCATATAGCTATCTAGTTTAACTTACCGACCTGAATACAGAATAAGAAAAGGAAGATAAATATTCAATAGATTTTAGAGGAAAAGCTCCTTTTTTAACGAATCACACGTAGAGATATTGCTAGCACACAAAAAGTTAATGGTATTTCATAACTAATAGATTGAGCAGCTGCTCGTAGACCACCTGAAAAGGAATATTTATTATTTGAGCTATATCCTGCCATAAGAAGACCAATAGGAGCAATACTTGAAATGGCAATCCATAAAAAAACACCAATACTAAGATCAGCTAAAACAAAATGATATCCAAAAGGGATAACTAAAAAACTTAATAAAACGGATATGACTGCTATAGAGGGTCCAATGCTAAATAAAGGAATCTCTCCTCGGGATGGCAGGATATCCTCTTTAAAAATCAGCTTAGTTCCATCTGCTATAGCTTGAAGCAGTCCTAGGGGGCCGGCATATTCAGGACCAATACGTTGTTGTATCGATGCGGATATTTCTCTTTCTAACCACACAATTACAAGTACTTCTATTGTGATTCCCAATAGGAGGGTCAAAATAGGTAGAATCCATATTAGTCCATAGACTTCTTTTAATAATTCCGATTTCAAAAAAGAATTGAGAGTTTCTACCTCTATCCTATCTATTATCATTTCAACGATCAACTTCCCCCATAATGATATCTATACTACCTAATATCGTCATGATATCAGCCAATTTCATTTTTTTAACTAGCTGAGGAAGAATTTGTAAATTAATAAAACCGGGTGGACGAATTTTCCATCTCCAGGGGAAAAGACTGTCATCTCCTACCAGATAAATTCCTAATTCACCTTTTGGAGCTTCTACTCTTACATAAAGCTCTTGTTTTGATAATTCAAAATTTGGGGAAGGTTTTTTACCAAGAAATCTATATTCAAAATCATTCCATTCCGAATTCTTTGCTTTCTTAAAGCGTCGGGCTTCTAAATTCTCATAAGGGCCTCCAGGAATTTTCTCTACAGCCTGTTGAATAATTTTGATGGATTCCTTCATTTCACCAATTCGTACTAAATAGCGAGCTAACGAATCTCCTTCTTTTTGCCATTGGACTTTCCAATCGAATTGATTGTAAGACTCATAAGGATCAATTTTACGAAGATCCCATTGTATTCCAGAAGCTCGTAACATTGGTCCCGATAAGCCCCAATTTACAGCTTCTTCTCCGCTAATAAAACCTACTCCTTCAACTCGTTCTAAAAAAATAGGATTCTGTGTAATAAGTTGTTCATATTCAACAACTCCTCGTAAAAAATAATCACAGAAATCTAAACATTTATCCATCCATCCATAAGGTAGATCGGCAGCTACTCCTCCGATGCGAAAGTAATTATGCATCATTCGCATACCTGTAGCAGCTTCAAATAGATCATATATCAATTCTCTCTCTCTAAAAATGTAGAAAAAAGGAGTCTGTGCGCCGAGATCCGCCATAAAAGGCCCAAGCCATAACAAGTGAGAAGCTATACGGCTCAATTCTAACATAATTACCCGAATATAGCTGGCTCTTTGAGGTATTTGAATATTCTCTAAGAATTCTGGTGCATTTACCGTTATTGCTTCTGTAAACATAGTAGCTAAATAATCCCACCGTGTTACATAAGGCAAGTATTGTATAATCGTTCTGTTTTCTGCGATTTTTTCCATTCCTCTGTGTAAATAGCCTAATATGGGTTCACAATCAACAACATCTTCACCATCGAGAGTAACGATCAGTCGAAGAACACCATGCATTGATGGGTGGTGAGGGCCCATATTGACTATCATTAGATCTTTTCTTGTAAACGGTAGACTCATATTCTTTTTTCTTCCTTAATTCATTATTCCATGAATTCCTCAAAACGAGGCTCATCAAAATGCAAAATCTAAGACTACTATAAGACTACTAATAAAATAAGAAAAAAATTAGAACGATTAAATTACTTCTCCCGAATATCCAACTGACTTATTAATTTCTTATAACGTACTCTATTTTTCTTTGCCAAATAAGCCAGCAAACGTTGACGTTTTCCCAAAAGTCTTCGTAGACCTCTTTCCGATGAAAAATCTTTTTTGTGTAATTCCAAATGTGAAGCAAGTCTCCGTATCTTATTGGTGAAACTGAATACTTGAAATTCAACAGAACCCTTGTTTTCTTGTTTTTCTTCTTTAACCATAAATCAAAAAATTTTTCTACCTCCTTTCTTTTTCATGTATTTTTCTGATCAGGAAAAATAAAAAATTATGTCAGTTATTTTGAAGTTATTCGAATCTCGTACACACAAAAATTTGCAATTATTCATCTACTGCTAGAATCTAGAATTTGGATTTATTTTATCGATGCAAATTGGATTTGGATAGAAGGGTACATTCTTTTATTTTAGATAGAAGAAATGTTTCTTCTATCTAAAATAAAAGAATTTTGCTGATTTATTTATTGCTATATCCAATTTATAGAATTGATACACCATTTAATTGATATCATTTAGCAAAATGAAACACAGCATATGCATCCATCTTTCGGCTCGAGAATTTCACGGGAGAGAGATATAGTATAAGAAATAGGCTATTAAGTAACTCTAAATGAATTGTGGATACATCTGTATCCTTAACATACTGAAACGACTGCCATTATTCGTATCAAAGCAATAGCGATTCATAAAAGCAAAATCTTGTAATCAATGGTGGGCCAATAATGAATTTTTTTGCATATGTATTAAGACGCTTGGTCTGATTTCGAAATTGTCCAGAGTTTTTTATGTTGTTTTCCTTGCAAAATGATGGATCTCCTTCCGTAACTTTCCAATTACGAGTACGAGAATTGAAAGACATGAAAATTCTCAATTCTCTACAGCGTCTAGGAGATAGATAGAATATTTTCAGGAACAAGAAAATCAGAAGAATCTTTTCTCTATTCACTACCATTCCGCGTCTTCGACTTCTATTAGTTTCTTTTCTTCTTTAATGCAATAGCTATAGTTTGATATAGAATCCATTTCTCAAAGTAATGGAAACCATTCTCTTATAGGAAATGGTTCGAAAATCGCTATTCCACCTTTTAGGTTTAGGTATCGTGAAAAGTGATACCTGTGAAGAT